TTTGAAAATCTTTTTTTGTATTCATTTTTGAATTAGACTACAGTAGTAGAAAGAGTACCATGTTGCATCTGAACTTCAAACGGTTTAGCTTTAACCATGTTAATGGTCCCAGATTTTTGGTTAATAGAGAATCAAAGTAAAGTGGATTTGCCAAAGAATCACGAAATGCTATGGTTCAAAAATATGATTTTTTTTATTTAATTTATTCAGAAGTAATTCGCGGGATTATGGACTCTTTCCTAGTTATAGTGAGTGCCACTGGGCGAATCCAGCCTATTCTTGAAATGAACAACTCACACACACTCCCTTTCCAAAAAAGATCAATACACCAAAGACTACACTTAGATTTATTGGATTTGTTGCTAAAATATCGGTATTAAACCCGAAACTCCCGGCAGATGGCCAGTGACCCAAGTAAACGAAAGAATCGGTTCCATTTTTCATATAATCTCCTCTTATAGCTAAACTAAAAAAAATTGAAAAAAAAAAGAATTTCTAATTCAATTCAAAATGTATTGTTAAAAATGAAAAATTGGAAATTTTCAATAATAATAATGAGACTTATTAGAATTAAGAATGAAACTAGAATTTGAGACCAAATTTGATGTCAATTTCAAAAAACCCCTTTTTTTTCGCAACACACCTTAAAAAAGTTTCCATTGAACTAAAAAAAAATGGGAAGGAAAAAAAACGAGTCGATGTGCTAATTCCCCATCCTCAAATTAGTCCTTCCCAAGGGTGATTGTCTCAATGAATAATTGTAGGAGTGAAATCTTGATAGAATTCAAAAAAGCAAGGAGCTAGTCCCCGTCCATAAACTATGAAAATCAAATCAAAAATTTTCTGATTTCTAGGATTAAACAAAAGGATTCGCAAATAAAAGCGCTAAGGCTACAACCAGGCCATAAATAGTTAAAGCTTCCATAAAAGCCAGACTAAGCAATAAAGTACCTCGTATTTTTCCTTCTGCCTCAGGTTGTCTCGCGATACCTTCGACAGCTTGACCCGCAGCTGTACCTTGACCAACCCCAGGTCCAATGGAAGCAAGTCCAACAGCTAATCCAGCAGCAATAACCGAAGCAGCAGAAATCAGTGGATTCATGATAAGTTCCTCGCACCAAAATAAAGAAATAGTTAATGATACAATCATCCAATGACTTAAGACTTAATTAGAATTAATTCAGTGTTAAGATTCATCCAGCCAAAATAAGCAATAACTTGAAGTGCAATAATAATATTTTTGAATCATCAGAAGTACTTTGATATTAGTTCCTATCCATGGTCTTTTTTGAAATCCCTAATATATACCATATACGACTTTTTTATTGCATTTATTTTTTGTGAACCATTCCTTGTTTGAATCTTTTGTTCTTTTCTTTTTATCGTTTTATTGATACAATTCACAGTCAAAGAAGAAGAACTTCTAATGAAATCCCTATCTAAATCTAAATTCACAACATTAGTGGGCCAGATGAGATCGGTCTTTAGCTCATATATACCTAGTGAATATCAAATATCACATATACATGTGTTTCTTAGATAACGTAAACCAACTATTCTATAATTTTTCTTTGAAACACCCAACAGAATTGGATTATAGACATTCGATTACATATACCTAAAGCTACCCTCTCCCTCTCTTAATCAACCCCAGTTTTTTACTCACACGTCCTAAAATTAGACCAAGAGATTTAAGAAAAATTTTAGTAAAAAGAGCTTTTAGGTCGCTTTCCTTTTTTATTACAATTCCACAATTGTTTTTGCTAGTACTTTTAGTAATTTATATATACATTGTCTTGGGATACCCTAAAAAAAGACTAGTTGAAAAAATAGTCAATGATGACCCTCCATAGATTCACCTATATACGCCGCAGCTAACGTTGCAAAAATGAGAGCTTGAATCCCACTTGTAAATAATCCAAGGAACATGACAGGTATAGGAACCACTAAAGGTACTAAAGAAACAAGAACAACAACTACTAATTCATCGGCTAATATATTTCCGAAAAGTCGAAAACTAAGTGATAGTGGTTTTGTGAAATCTTCTAAGATGTTAATAGGTAAAAGAATTGGAGTTGGTTGTATGTATTTACTGAAATACCCTAATCCTTTTTTGCTAAGACCCGCATAAAAATAGGCTACTGATGTGAGTAAAGCTAAAGCAACAGTCGTATTTATATCATTCGTTGGTGCCGCTAACTCCCCTTTAGGTAATTGGATAATTTTCCACGGTAAAAGAGCTCCTGACCAGTTAGAAACAAAAATAAATAAAAACATAGTTCCAATAAAGGGAACCCATGGCCCATATTCTTCTCCAATCTGGGTTTTACTCACGTCTCGAATGAATTCAAGGACAAATTCAAAGAAATTTTGGTCATTAGTTGGAATGGTTTGTGGATTCCGAACGGCTAGAACTGCGGAACCTAATAAGATAGCAATTACAACCCAAGAAGTAATAAGTACTTGGGCATGCACTTCAAAACCCCCTATTTGCCAATAGAAATGTTGGCCTACCTCTACACCAGATATCTCATATAACCCTTCTATTAGTGTGTTGATGGAACATGATAGAACATTCATATTGCCCTCTGAAACTTTAAATTATTTTGATTCAAGATCTCTCTTTTTCTTTTTTGACTTATCTACTTGTCTACTTGAATTGTGTATATTTTAGTTTTGGATACCAACGAAACTAATCACACAATATCCCCTTGTTATTTTGATCTCTTTTTCTTTTCTACGATTCAGGAGTAGTAACCGATTGTATAAATCGAAATACAGGGAGCCCCCCCCCAAAAAAAAAATTGGATTAATTTATCTTATTATTAATCAAGGATTTTGTATATAGCTAGAACGACCCTCACAAATGGCGAATACTAATTTGTTAAGAATGAATCGAATTGAAGCTATGGCGTCATCATTTGCTGGGATCGAAATATCTGCGAGATCGGGATCACAATTTGTATCGATTAAAGAAATGGTTGGAATTCCCAAAGTGAGACATTCTCGAAGAGCCGTATATTCTTCTTGCTGATCGATGATGATTACAATATGAGGCAACCCCGTCATATATTTAATCCCACCTAGATATGTTTGCAAGTGAGATAATTGTCTCGTCAACACAGCTGCATCCCTTTTCGGAAGACGGTTGAGTCCCCCTGTCTTTTGTTCGGTTCTCAAGTCCCTAAACTTATGAAGTCTTTTTTCTGTAGTGGACCAATTTGTTAACATGCCGCCGAGCCATTTTTTATTAACATAATGACACCGAGCCCTTATTGCAGCCCGTGACACTAAATCAGCTGCTTTATTTTTGGTTCCAACAATTAAGAATTCTTTTCCCCTACTTGCTGCATCAAAAACTAAATCACAAGCTTCTGATAAAAAACGAGCAGTTCTAGTCAGATTTAGAATATGAATACCCTTATGCTTTGCAGAAATATAAGGTGCCATTCTAGGATTCCATTTCCTAGTACCATGTCCAAAATGAACTCCTGCTTTCATCATCTCTTCCAAATCGATGTTCCAATATCTTTTTGCCATTTCTTTTCAGACGTTATTTAAAAAAAGGGGGTACCCCAAACTAAAATAAAAAAATGTTCCGATGGAACCTTCTCTTCTACCGGAGATTAGCCATTTATACATGTGAGCCAAGCCATTACTTTCTATTCATTATTATCTTTATTAGTGTTAACAAATTACTAACTAAAATGACTACAGCAAACAAGAAATAATTAAATTCAAAATAGGAATCCGCTATTAGGAATCATTAAATCCTATAAAAGATCGTTCAGATGTATTATGTAAATTCGTTGAAATAGAATAGTCAAATAATTCCCTGTGGTAGAAGAAAATATCTCTCATATTTCCCTCGAATAAAGATAAATTTTTTCTTTTTTTTTCCAAAAGAGTGTTGGTATATTGCCGTGAACAATGCACCAATCCTTTGAATCCTGTCCCGGCGGGGATCACCCCCCCTAGAACAACATTTTCTTTCAGGCCTTTCAACCAATCGATACGACCCCGAAGAGCAGCTTTTGCTAAAACTCGAGCAGTTTCTTGAAAACTTGCTTCCGATATAAAACTTTGAGTATTTAAAGATGCTCGAGTTATTCCTAATAAGATGGCTCGATAACAGATCGCTTCTTCTAAAGCACGCCCCGTTCGTTCTGCTCGTAACAATCCAATCAGTTCGCCAGGTAAAAAAACATTAGACATTCCCTCTTCTGAAACAAAAACTTTTGATGTTATTTGGCGTACAATAATTTCGATATGCCTATTATGGATCTGCACCCCCTGGGATCGATAAACCTTTTGAATCTTATTAACCAAAGAAATACGACTTTGCACTATAGTTAACTCAGCACCAATCAAGAATCCCCAAGGAATTCCAAGAATTCTTTTTATACACTTGTTCCAACCCTTAATCCGCTTTTCTAAGTTCATCGATATTGAATCTATCGAACGGACTTCTAACACTTGTTCTACTTTTGGAAGACCTTGTGTTATATCACCGGATCTCGATTTTTCATATATAAATGTAACTAATGTATCCCCCTCATAAAGAATTTCTCCGTAATGCCCATGAACCGTTGCTCCCGGAGTAGCCAAATAGGGCTTAGCGGATCTTATTACTACAGAATCAACTTGAACAATTAAAACTTGACCCGATTTTAGATGTGGTTCTTTTTTGGCTATACATAGATTTTCACAAATAAATTGTCCAAGACTAATTGTTGTGGACGTTTCTTCACAATAATTATGAAGATAATTTTGATGAAGAAAATACCAATTCAAATTGAATGGATTCAAAACGACGTTACTGTATGGATCAAGATTATAAATTCTTCCGTTTTCATCGATTAAATAATATTGAATTACTTGCAAAATAAGTTTTAAGTTGTCAAGTTGTAAATATTTAAGTACTGAGATCTTATTATAAGTTAGTAAAAGCAAAAATGAATAAAAATTCGCAATTTGAATGACTGTTCCTAAGGGGCCCG